TGTAGAAAGTCTCAAATTCAGGATCTTCCGCTGCACGGATTTCCTGGGAAACGAAGTCATAGGCACGTAGGTTTAGAGCCAGGCCAACTACGCCAATAGCACTCATCCATAAACCGGTGACGGGTACAAATAGCATAAAGAAATGTAACCAACGTTTATTGGAAAAAGCAACACCAAAGATTTGGGACCAAAAGCGGTTAGCAGTGACCATTGAATAAGTTTCTTCCGCTTGAGTTGGGTTAAAAGCTCGGAAGGTATTTGCACCATCACCATCTTCGAATAGAGTGTTTTCCACAGTAGCCCCATGAATAGCGCATAGCAGAGCCGCACCTAATACTCCGGCAACTCCCATCATATGAAAGGGGTTCAACGTCCAATTATGAAATCCTTGGAAGAAAAGGATGAATCGAAATATAGCTGCTACGCCAAAACTCGGTGCAAAGAACCAACCGGATTGTCCCAGTGGATAAATAAGGAATACGGAAACAAAAACAGCGATTGGACCAGAGAATGAAATTGCATTATAAGGCCGCAATTGAACAGACCGAGCAAGTTCAAATTGACGTAACATGAAACCTATTAGTGCAAAAGCCCCATGGAGAGCGACAAAAGTCCACAGACCGCCTAATTGACACCAACGAGTAAAATCTCCTTGTGCTTCCGGTCCCCATAGTAGCAACAAAGAGTGTGCTAAACTATTGGCAGGGGTGGAAACTGCTGCCGTTAAGAAATTGCAACCTTCCAAATAGGAACTAGCCAATCCATGGGTATACCAAGAAGTTACAAAAGTAGTCCCTGTAAACCAACCCCCTAAAGCGAAATAAGCACAAGGAAAGAGCAATAGGCCGGACCATCCTACAAAAACGAAACGGTCCCTTCGTAACCAGTCGTCCATAATATCAAATAGATCATTTTCTTCTTTAGTAACTCTACCAAGGGCTATAGTCATAGTGATCCTCCTATTCAATTACTTCAACCATTTCCGAGCACCTTACTTCCAAGGCATATGATAGTTTGATTATCTGTGGACGATTTCTTTCTCGTTCAATGCCCTTTTTCAATGGTCTCGAAGATAGAAATTTTGCATTTTTATCTAAGGGGTCACAACCGAAGTCGTGGTAAATCTATGAATTTCATTAGATTCATTTTTCTTATACTATGCCTATCTTTTAAGGGAAAAATAACCCCTATTTTCTCATTTGCTCTCTATTGCATGGGTGCAAGAACAAAAATAGGATTCTGAAAAAAAAAGAAAGATATTGAAAAGAAAAATTGACTTTCAAAATCCTTTTTTATGTGTAACGGAAAAGAGTTGCGATTTCTTCTTATTTCTATAGAACGTCTAGTAACAAGAATATGAAATCGTAAATAGCGAAAAATTCTTGCCTTGCGCGGTCTAAGTCTAAGGAAATACAAAAAATCCGCTTATACAACAATTTCACCCACATCGAATTTATATATCAGAATAGCGGATAGAGGCATCATTCAAGGGGTCAGGTCCACTTACTTTATCTTTGTTTCTAATTTTATGGTGGGTTTGATAAGAATTTTTTTCTATAACCTGCTTGTTTTATTCTAACAAGTCCTATACGGAAATGCCCGCTGAAGAGAAAATATATCTGATTGTCTCTCAACCTATATCGAATTTTAGAAATAAGAAACAAGAATTTTCTCCTTTTTTTTATTAACATTAAGAAAAAAGAATATAACTAAAATGGAATTGGCAATATAATTTTTATGCACTTTTGAAATGAAAAAAGGAAGGATTTTTTGTAATCGTTATTTCTTGTCTCTGTCATATCACGAAAACCTTTCGATTTGGAATGGGGAGAGATGGCTGAGTGGACTAAAGCGCCGGATTGCTAATCCGTTGTACAATTTTTTTGTACCGAGGGTTCGAATCCCTCTCTTTCCGCCCCCTCGGATCGTTTGGGACTTTCGAATTGTAAGGAATTCTAACCCCCGGATTTTTTCATAGATAAATGTACGAAATAAATTCCATTTGTAAGAAAAAATTCCCAAAAATTTTTGATTTTTACTCCTCACGTCCAGGATTACGTCCTGGGTCATTAGATAAGAATCCAAAGATAAAGAGGGAAACAAAGAATATCACTACTGTATAAACAAAGAGTTTGAGAGTAAGCATTACATAATCTCCACGATTTTTTTTTTTAAGGAATAGATTACCCGTTTTTCCTTACCACACAGATCCACTAGAATGGTTTTTTTTATTTTGACACCTAAAAAATGCAAAAATCAATTCTTAAAAAAAAAATTGCAAGAATTGCTTTATAATAAGCAGTCTTATCAATATCAAAAATTTGTTTAAGTATTGTGTGGGTACCTAAAGGTACCTGCTCAACGTAGGTGCAGGGGGTAGAAAGGCTGATCCAAATTTCTTGTTGCAGCTATACATTCAATGTAGAATAGAAGAATTTGAATTTTAGAATCGAAAGTTCATAATATAAGACTTCTCGGCTTTTTCATTTTTTGGAATGAATACATCATTCAATTTGGCAGACAGAACAGAATAGTAAAGATTTCATCGAAAACTTACAGCAGCTTGCCAAACAAACGCTAATAGAAAAAAGAGTACAGGTATGACAGGCATAACATCCACGATTGGGTTGAAAATGGCATAAGCTTCGGGTAATTTGGCTAAGAAAAAACTAGTCGGATAAAGACCAGAATTAAAACAGATAGAGGTTAAACTAAGTATATTAGGCATAACAAGCATTTTGTTCTTGTAGAGTAGATAATTGGATTTTGATTGAGTTATTTTTCTAAGGGAAAAAGGAAACGAAAAGGGGGATTTCAAATCCTTTTTTCTTCGGACTTTCCCAAACACAAAATACCTCCTTGTATTCGCATTCTCAAATGAGAATGGAAGAAATTCGACTTTCATATAATATCTTAATAGAATTTCATGTAATGATCAATGCATTTTTAGGATTCTATATTATCTGCATGTTTAGAATCCTAGCAAGAAAATATCCCTCATTTTTTAGGTAATTGAAGTGGGATTGACGAATAATATATAATAAAAATATTGTTTAGTAGTGTCGCATAAAACGAAATGGGGCGTGGCCAAGTGGTAAGGCAGCGGGTTTTGGTCCCGTTATTCGGAGGTTCGAATCCTTCCGTCCCAGATTTTTTTTCATGAAAGGAAAGATCGAATCGTATTGTGCCTTGCACAACACAAAAGCTTATTAAAGAGAATAATTAGTTCTTATGAACTCTTAGATTAGATGCATTTCTAAGGATTCTGTTTCTTTCTCAGAAAACAAAATCAAGTGTCAAGTCCAGTCAAATTGAATATCTTTATTTTTCATTAAAAATTTTGGTCTGTCAGGCACATTCAGGATATGTTCCTACTACTCATTACTCATATGTGTATTGTTTTGAATATTTGTTTTGAAATTCGAACTTTTAGATAAACTTTATGCTCCATATCCATGAAGTGGGAATTCTTACAGGATACATTTATTTGACACCTAATGTGAAGAAAAGGGGGTTTCCATTCTACGGATAGAGACTAGATTTTTCTATTTTAGGCATTATCTGATTTGGAAATATCCATTTCCAAATCAATGGAATGTGAGGATTAGAGATAAATTCATATATTTTCTCTACTCGACTTTGGAATGGATTAAAAAACAAAAATTTATGAGGGAAAACACTGTATAAAAAATGAGACCTATCCCTTTATGATACAGATAGATTTTTGTTTTGTTGTTTTATTAGTAAAAAAGAGGGGCTCTTCTTTGGTTAAGCGAAAACGATCTCGATCTGTGATTCTTTAAATATCCAGAATGATCCATTCCGGTAAGGATAAGGTAAGAACTGTTCGTTGGACAGAATACAATGGATTCAAAAAAATCATACTTTTCTTATTTTAAATTTTCTGTGCTTTCTGTTACCTAAAAAAATTAGTGTAAAGTAAAAGCAAAGACCTTAATTTTACTTTACACTAATTTTTTTACTTTATTTTTTCTTTCTTTTTTTACTCCTGTTATTCCAGGCCAAGAACTATGAAAAGTTTATAACTAACAAAAAACTGCTAATCTTTTTATTGGCATAGTTTATTTGTTGGAGAAAAGTGGATTCTTCTCATTTCAGGATTGATCATCTCGAGTTCTCCGTTGAGGATGGAAATTCAATAATAAACAAGTCTTAAGCAAACTATTTTATTCCTCTTTTTCAAACTATGTTTCATTCATATGATAGAATATGGGTTTAAATAAATTGAATCCTTGCGAAGTTTTCCCCGATAAATACTTATTTCTTTTATCCAAATTTATCCATAGATAGCAAGTTTGAATTAGTATACAAAACCAATGACTATTCATGATTCCATCCATATTGGATCAATTCTCGATACCACTTTGCAATGAAATTAGAGGAATGTTATGGTAAAACTTCGTTTAAAACGATGTGGTAGAAAGCAACGTGCGACTTGAAGGAGATGATCGATTGTGGATTTTGCGATCCACCATTTTCCATAGTAATGAAAATGCTCTTGGCTCGACATAGTCTGTTCTATTTGTCCCGAACCGAATTTGCGCTGAGTTGTTTGTAAGTAAATAGTACACGATGGAGCTCGAGAAGACAGAATTGATTTTTTATCAAGGGAAAGAATCTAGGGTTAGTGAAAACTAATAAATTAAGCCAACTTTGTCAGTCTATCCTTAATATAGAAATTGAAAGGTTAAAATAAGAAAAAGTCTAATTTTGGAAGATTGGAAAACTTTTTTTTTCGATTTAAAGTCTATCAGAATCAATCGTTCATATTCGATTTCTCTAGAAGAGGAAAATGCTTTATTGAAGGAAATAAGAAAAAAAGAAAGGGTATGTTGCTACTCTTTTGAAAGAAAAAAGAATAGGAATTCCCGAAGTAATGTCTAAACCCAAGGATTTCATAAATCAAAGATAAAGGATTCCGGAACAAGTAAACATGATTTTCAAACATCTCAACAATAGAATTAGATCAGAATAAGGAATAAAAGTCAATTTGTTCGAGATGAGATAAAGAAAAGGGTTTAGAGACGACTCAAAAAATTTTGAAGGATTTCTCTTTTGAATTCTGTCATTCAAAATTAGCCAACTTGAGTCATGAGTATAAATGAAATTTTTTATTCTATAAGGAAATTAATCCAAGTTATAGTCTAATTTCTATCTACTTGTATTATAGATAGAAATTAGAATCATTTTCTCGAGCCGTATGAGGAGAAAACCTCCTATACGTTTCTAGGGGGGGGCATTGTTTATCTACATCTATCCCAATAAGCTGTCTATCGAATCGTTGCAATTGATGTTCGATCTCGAAGAGAAGGAAGAGATCTTCAAAAAGTTGGTTTTTATGATCCGATAAAGAATCAAACTTGTTTAAATGTTCCAGCTATTATCTATTTCCTTGAAAAAGGTGCTCAACCTACAAGAACTGTTTATGATATTTTAAGGAAAGCAGAATTCTTTAAAGATAAAGAAAGAACTTTGAGTTAATTGAAGGACTAAATGAATAAAAAATAAAAAAGTAGGGAAGAGTCATTAATATCCCTTAATTATTTAGACACAATTTGCCTCTTTTTTAGTCCTATTTTTTTGCTGCATTTATATAGTGCCAATCCAACAAAAGTCCTTATTTAATTTCCTTATTTGTATCTAATTAGTTTTCTTACCATTGTATTTCTATTGACAAAGGTCTATTGAACAAATAGAATTTGTAGCTAGATAGGTCTCTTTATCGTCACTCCATATTAGGTATTTCTGTCTACACTTTGCTCAAATGATAGGGTTGTCCCCCCCCCCCCTTGCATGTACTTTCCTATAAGATTTTTCTATTTAAATGCTAAAAAAATCACAATTTTGCTATTATGATTGGGGCCGTTCCTTTTTTAACCTTAGTGAAATTTAACCGATTTGTTTATTTTTGTATTTGAATGGTTTTAATGGGGGAGAAAATCTTTCTTTTGATGTCTTGCTAATTCAATGTTTTGCTAGGAGCGTTCGGTGTAATTCCATCGATTTTTGGATTTCGATCGTATCTAAGAAGATCCTATTTTATCTGGGTTGCTAACTCAATGGTAGAGTACTCGGCTTTTAAGTGCGACTATGATTTTTTACACATTTGGATGAAGCAACAAATTCGTCCAGACTCTTGGTAGAGTCTAGAAGACCACGACTGATCCTCAAAGGTAATGAATGGAAAAAATAGCATGTCGTAATAAAATCAATTTCTTTTTTTTTTGAATAAAAAAATTCCGATTTTCTGGGTCTAGTGAATAAATGGATAGAGCCCGGCTCTAATTCTGGTAAAATAAAAAGCAACGAGCTTAACTTCTTAATTGAAAAGATTTCCCGATCTAATTAGATGTTAAAAATAGATTAGTGCCTAATGTGGGGAAAGGTTGGGTTTTCCTATCGGTCGACCCTTTAATTTTTTGTTTTAGGAATCCTAATTATTCTTGATTATGGATTGAAAAGGAATGTTATGAATTGAATGTGTAAAAGAAGCAGTATATTGATAAAGAGACTGTATTCCAAAGTCAAAAGAGCGATTGGCCTGCAAAAATAAAAGATTTGTTCTTTTTTGTAATTAGAACAAACATAAACTAATTAGATAGAAAAGGAGCAGAAAAAGATTTCTGGATTAGACTCCCTTTCTTTTCAGGGTTTGTTTTAAAAAATGTAACACCCTGTTCTGACCATATTGCACTATGTATGATCATTTGATAAATCGAGAAATGCTTTTTTTCTCTGATTCAAGTAGAAATACAAATGGCAAAATTCGAAGGGTATTCAGAAAAACAGAAATCTCGTCAACAGTACTTCGTTTACCCACTTCTCTTTCAGGAATATATTTATGCATTTGCCCATGATTATGTATTAAATGGTTCCGAACCTGTGGAAATTTTTGGTTGTAATAAGAAGAAATTTAGTTCACTACTTGTGAAACGTTTAATTATTCGAATGTATCAGCAGAATTTTTGGATTAATTCGGTTAATCATCCTAACCAAGATCGATTGTTGGATCACAGCAATCATTTTTATTCGGAGTTTTATTCTCAGATTCTATCTGAGGGATTTGCAATCGTTGTAGAAATCCCATTCTCGCTAGGACAACTTTCTTGTCCGGAAGAAAAAGAAATACCAAAGTTTCAAAATTTACGATCCATTCATTCCATATTTCCTTTTTTAGAAGACAAATTTTTGCATTTACATTATCTATCACATATAGAAATACCCTATCCTATCCATTTTGAAATCTTGGTTCAACTCCTTGAATACAGGATCAAAGATGTTCCATCTTTGCATTTATTGCGATTCTTTCTCAACTATTATTCGAATTGGAATAGTCTTATTACTTCAATGAAATCCATTTTTCCTTTTTCAAAAGAAAATAAAAGACTATCTCGATTCCTATATAACTCTTATGTATCAGAATATGAATTTTTCTTGTTGTTTCTTCGTAAACAATCTTCTTGCTTACGATTAACATCT